GCTAATGTAGCTTAAATAAAGCATAACACTGAAGATGTTAAGATGAACCCTAAGAAGTCCCATAAGCACAAAGGCTTGGTCCTGACTTTATTGTCTGCTACAGTTATATTTACACATGCAAGTATCCGCCCCCCAGTGAGAATGCCCATACTTCCCTTTAGGGAATAAGGAGCTGGTATCAGGCACACCCTAATATGTAGCCCACAACACCTTGCTAAGCCACACCCCCAAGGGCCCCTCAGCAGTGACAAACATTAAGCAATTAGTGAAAACTTGACTTAATAATAACTAAAAGGGCCGGTAAAATTCGTGCCAGCAACCGCGGTTATACGAAAGGCCCAAGTTGACAAGCTACGGCGTAAAGCGTGGTTAGGATAGATTATAAACTAAAGCTAAATAACCTCTCAGCTGTTTAAAGCCTACGAGAATAAGAAATACAACTACGAAAGTGGCTTTATTCTTCTGACCCCACGAAAGCTAGGACCCAAACTGGGATTAGATACCCCACTATGCCTAGCCCTAAACAATGATATTTTTATACACAAATATCCGCCCGGGAACTACGAACATTAGTTTGAAACCCAAAGGACCTGGCGGTGCTTAATATCCCCCTAGAGGAGCCTGTTCTATAACCGATAATCCCCGTTAAACCTCACCCTTCCTTGCAGAACTCTGCCTATATACCGCCGTCGTCAGCTTACCCTGTCAAGGGACAAAAGTAGGCAAAACTGGTAAAACCTAAAACGTCAGGTCGAGGTGTAGTATATGGAAAGGAAAGAAATGGGCTACATTAACTATAATAGTTTATACGGATAACATGTTGAAATACATGTTTAAAGGTGGATTTAGTAGTAAGTAAAAACTAGAGAGTTTTACTGAATTCGGCTCTTAAGCGCGTACACACCGCCCGTCACCCTCCCCAAACGACCTCAATACCCTATACTTAATAACTTATCATAACATAGGGGAGGGAAGTCGTAACATGGTAAGTGTACCGGAAGGTGTACTTGGTTAACAAGACATAGCTAAAAAATGTAAAGCATCTCCCTTACACTGAGAAGTCATCCGTGCAAACCGGATTGTCTTGACTCTGACTAACTAGTCCAACCAATATAATCCAAAACCCTAAAAATAACCCCAAATAACACTAAAAATAAAATTAAAACATTTTATTACCTTAGTAAGAGCGACTGAAAAGGAACTTATGGAACTATAAAGATAGTACCGCAAGGGAACATTGAAATAGAGATGAAACAGCCTAGTAAAGAAAAACAAAGCAGAGATTAAACCTCGTACCTTTTGCATCATGACTTAGTAAGAAACACTTAGGCAAGAAGACTCTTAGTCTAAGACCCCGAAACTAAGTGAGCTACTCCAAGCCAGCATATAAATATAGTGCGAACCCGTCTCTGTTGCAAAAGAGTGGGAAGAGCTTTGAGTAGTGGTGACAAGCCTACCGAACTTAGTTATAGCTGGTTTTCTGAGAATAGAATATAAGTTCAGCCTCTAAAATTCTTCTTACAAACAAGCTTACTACACCAAGCAGCACCTTTGGTTAATGAGAATTTTAGAGAGTTAGTCAAAGGGGGGACAGCTCCTTTGAATGAGAAACAACTCTAACTAGTAGGCCTAAGATCAAAACTTTTAAGGTATGTTACTTACGTGGGCCTGAAAGCAGCCACCCCTAAAGAAAGCGTTAAAGCTCAAGCAACACTACCGCCAACAATAACGAAAACCAATTCTTATCCCACTTAAAAATATCAGAATATCTTATACCCCTATAAGAGAAATCATGCTAACATTAGTAATAAGAGGAAAGAGCCTCTCCTTACATAAGTGTAACTCGAAACGGACCAACCTTCGAGAAATAACGGCCCCAATAAAAGAGGGATTAGGAAAAAATATCAAATTCCAGAAAAGCCTCCTAACCTTACCGTTAACCTCACACTAGAATGTATTCAAGGAAAGATTAAAAGAAAAAGAAGGGACTCGGCAAACACAAACCTCGCCTGTTTACCAAAAACACCGCCTCTTGAAAAATTAACATAAGAGGTCATACCTGCCCAGTGATAATATTTAACGGCCGCGGTATTTTGACCGTGCAAAGGTAGCGTAATCACTTGCCCCTTAAATGGGGGCCTGTATGAATGGTCTAACGAGGGTTTAACTGTCTCCTTTTTCTAATCAATGAAATTGATCTCTTCGTACAAAAGCGAAGATTCCCATATAAGACGAGAAGACCCTGTGGAGCTTAAGATTATTTTATAGACTATGCCTAAAGCCCTACATAATAGACCTAAAGCCCAATGCTTCCTATAAAAATCTTCAGTTGGGGCGACTACGGAGTAAACAAAACCTCCGAGAAGACCAAGAACACATATTCTTAAAACCTAGAGCTACCGCTCAAAGCAACAGAACCTCTGACTTTAATTGATCCAAATACTTGATCAACGAACCGAGTTACCCCAGGGATAACAGCGCAATCCCCTTTCAGAGTCCCTATCGACAAGGGGGTTTACGACCTCGATGTTGGACCAGGACATCCCGATGGTGCAGCCGCTATCAAGGGTTCGTTTGTTCAACGATTAAAGTCCTACGTGATCTGAGTTCAGACCGGAGTAATCCAGGTCAGTTTCTATCTATATAATGCTCTTTTCTAGTACGAAAGGACCGAAAAGAAGAGGCCCCTACCAAAAGTACGCCTCACTTTAACTTAATGAAAACAACTCAAAAAAACAAAAAAGCATACCTCTCACGACTATAGAAAATAGTAGTTAAGGTGGCAGAGTCCGGCCATCGCAAAAGGCCTAAGCCCTTTCTACAGAGGTTCAAATCCTCTCCTTAACTATGAAAACAGTTGCTACCCATATCATTAATCCCCTCATACTTATTGTACCAATTCTTCTAGCAGTTGCCTTCCTAACTCTTATCGAACGTAAAGTATTAGGTTATATACAACTACGTAAAGGCCCAAATGTAGTAGGACCTTTTGGTCTTCTTCAGCCCATTGCAGATGGTGTTAAACTATTTATTAAAGAGCCAATTCGACCCCTAACCTCTTCCCCCTTACTATTTACTATCACCCCTATTATAGCCCTTACCTTAGCACTACTGATATGAGCCCCCCTTCCAATCCCTTTCTCACTTACAGACTTAAACCTTAGCATCCTTTTTATTCTAGCTCTATCAAGCCTGGCCGTTTACTCAATTATAGGGGCAGGGTGGGCATCCAACTCAAAATACGCCTTAATTGGAGCTCTACGAGCCATCGCACAAACTATCTCTTATGAAGTAAGCCTTGGGCTTATCTTATTAGGCATTATCCTATTAGCAGGAGGATTTTCACTACAAACTTTTAACTATGCTCAAGAAAACACATGATTATTATTTAGCTCCTGACCCTTAGCAATAATATGATTTGTCTCAACTCTAGCAGAAACTAACCGATCTCCCTTTGATCTTGCTGAAGGAGAATCAGAATTAGTATCAGGGTTTAATGTAGAATATGCTGCAGGCCCCTTCGCAATATTTTTCTTAGCTGAATATGCTAACATTCTATTTATAAATACTCTCTCCGTAATTCTCTTTTTCGGATGTATGTCAATCCCCTCATACCCTGAAATTAAATCATTCATTCTAATAGTAAAAACAGCTATACTTTCAATAGTATTCCTCTGAGTCCGTGCCTCTTTTCCTCGATTCCGATATGACCAACTAATACATCTTACATGAAAAAGCTTCTTACCCCTTGCTCTAACTTTCGTAGTTTGAAACCTCTCTCTTCTCCTAACAATTGCAGCTATCCCACCCTTACTTTAGATTTATCATATCGGCTGTGTATTAATTACATTTAATGTAATATTACATAATATGTAATTATAACATTATGTATTTACCATAAAAATGAATTAAAAGAATGACATCAATCCAAGACTAACATCAGTTATTAATAACCACGCTACTGATTTAAGAAATGAAACCCCTTCTACCTTCAAGCGGTTGACTCGAAGAATGACCCTCTTTTACCGGATGTGCCAGGATGCGGGATCCTTTCAAGGACAATTATCACTTTACTCGGTCAACCTTTACCTAATGGTATACCTTGCGTGCTGTTAATAACGAACTCGCCATACCCGGCATGCCGGCACGCTTTCCAGGGGGTAAGGGGTTCTCTTTTAGGTTCCCTTTCACCTGACAAGGCCTGTACAGAACAGATTTCTGGAAAGCGGTCATAGTAAATGAATGAAGAATTTAATGTATGATTTAAATAACATAATATTTTAACATACATTATATGTATTCTAGTACATAATATATATTCTTGTTTTCCCCCCCTTTACACGAGAGATTTTAATATTTTATGTAAACAAAAAACCAAGAATTAAAAATTTAACCCCTTACTAATAATTTAAAAAATTACAAAATATTACGACATAATAATAGACCAATCCTAAATATATAAATACTTAATCTAGAACTAGAGAGTAGTGTACAGGAAGCACGAAGAGTTTTGATCTCTTAAGTTGAGGTTCAAACCCTCGCTCCCTAACAAATTATAATGAATCTAATTGGCGTAAACTAACTACTTTAACACAAGCCAGCTTAACATTTTTAGTAAACTCAATCCAAAGAGATCAAAAAATTTTTCCTAGAACTAAGTTTACAAAAATTAACAAAATACACGCTACAATAGAAGCTGTGTCCGAATTTAAGAGCCACTTTGATAGGGTGGAATATGAAGGTGAAAACCCCTCCAGCTTCTTTTACTAGTCAGGATAGAGTAAGCTAAAACAAAGCTCTTGGGCCCATACCCCAAACATGTAGGTTAAAATCCTACCTCTAACAGATGAATCCTTTAACATTAACCATTTTTATTATAGCCCTTATCACAGGCACCCTCATCACATTTACCAGTTCCAACTGACTAGTTGTATGAATAGGACTAGAAATTAATACCATGGCCATCATCCCTATCATAGCACGAAAGCACCACCCCCGCGCAACAGAAGCCGCTACTAAATACTTTCTTATTCAAGCGCCAGCAGCAGCCACAATTCTATTTGTTGCGACAACAAATGCCTGACTCATGGGTCAATGAGAAATTAATCAAATCTCACATCATATTCCCGCTACTATAATCCTACTCGCACTAGCTATAAAAGTAGGCTTAGCCCCAACCCATACTTGACTGCCAGAAGTTACACAAGGCCTAGATATTAAAACCGCATTACTACTATCAACATGACAAAAACTTGCCCCCTTTTCAATTATTTTTCAAATACACTACATAAATACCCCTTTATTAATTATTTTAGGAATTCTTTCAATCTTAATAGGAGGTTGAGGAGGCCTTGACCAAACTCAAACCCGAAAAATCTTAGCATACTCCTCAATTACACACATAGGCTGAATAGTAATTATTCTCCAATTTTTACCTGAACTAATAATACTCACTTTTTCTCTCTACTTAATTATAACATTTTCAATCTTTATAATTTTAACCCAAAACAATTCACACACAATTAACAAGCTCCCTATAATTTCTACTAAACTACCTGTCCTCTCTTCACTTGCACCCTTAACCCTATTATCCCTAGGAGGCCTTCCCCCACTAACAGGGTTCATACCTAAATGACTTATTATCCAGGAACTTACCAAACAAGGACTATTTACTCTAGCTACTATTGCAACCTTAGGCAGCCTCCTCAGCTTATACTTCTACCTCCGATTATCATATGCTGCCTCAATTACCATAACACCAAGTAACCATCTAGTGACAGCAACTTGACGATTAAACAAAACTCTCCCTTCCCTCTTAATAACAACTTCTATCATAATATCAATCTCACTCTTACCTCTTACCCCCTCAATCATCACCCTATTTACACAATAGGAACTTAGGATAAACAGACCAAGGGCCTTCAAAGCCCTAAGTAGGGGTGAAACCCCCTTAGTTCCTGCCCTAAGACTTGCAGAACATTAATCCACATCTTCTGTATGCAAAACAGACACTTTAATTAAGCTAAAGCCTTAATCTAGATAGGTAGGCCTCGATCCTACAAAATGTTAGTTAACAGCTAACCGCCCAAGCCAACGAGCATCTATCTACTTCCCCCCCCCGAATAGGGGAGGGGGGGGGGGAAGCCCCGGCAGGTAATTATCCTGCATTTTTAGATTTGCAATCTAATGTGGTAACACCCCAGAGCTTGATAGGAAGAGGACTTAAACCTCTGTTTATGGGACTACAATCCACCGCTTAAACTCTCAGCCACCCTACCTGTGATAATTACACGATGATTCTTTTCTACTAACCATAAAGATATCGGTACCCTATATATTGTATTCGGCGCATGAGCTGGAATGGTTGGGACTGCCCTTAGCCTACTAATCCGAGCAGAACTAAGCCAGCCCGGAAGCCTGCTCGGAGACGATCAAATCTATAATGTTATTGTAACTGCCCACGCATTTGTTATAATCTTTTTTATAGTTATACCAATTATAATTGGAGGCTTCGGTAACTGATTAATCCCTCTAATGATTGGTGCCCCAGACATAGCATTCCCCCGTATAAATAACATAAGCTTTTGATTACTACCTCCATCTTTCCTCTTACTGCTTGCTTCATCTGCCGTAGAGGCTGGAGCTGGTACAGGTTGAACTGTATACCCTCCCCTCGCTGGCAACTTAGCACACGCAGGAGCCTCCGTAGATTTAACAATTTTTTCCCTTCATCTAGCAGGAATTTCCTCAATTCTTGGAGCCATTAACTTTATTACTACTATTTTAAATATAAAACCAGAAGGCATAACCATATATCAAATCCCTCTATTCGTATGGGCTGTCCTAATTACCGCGGTTCTTTTACTACTATCCTTACCCGTATTAGCTGCAGGTATTACTATACTTCTCACAGACCGAAATCTAAATACAACATTCTTTGACCCTGCAGGAGGGGGCGACCCTATCCTTTACCAACACTTGTTCTGGTTCTTTGGCCATCCTGAAGTATATATCTTAATCCTCCCAGGATTTGGTATAATTTCACACATTGTAGCATATTATGCAGGCAAAAAAGAACCCTTTGGATATATAGGAATAGTCTGAGCTATAATAGCAATCGGCCTGCTAGGATTTATCGTATGGGCCCATCATATGTTTACCGTAGGAATAGATGTAGACACACGAGCCTACTTTACCTCTGCTACTATAATTATTGCTATTCCTACAGGAGTTAAAGTCTTTAGCTGACTAGCTACCCTTCACGGGGGAAATATTAAATGAGAAACTCCCCTCCTATGGGCTTTAGGCTTCATCTTCTTATTTACTGTAGGGGGCCTAACCGGAATTGTTTTATCCAACTCATCATTAGATATTGTTTTACATGATACATACTATGTAGTTGCCCATTTCCATTATGTCCTTTCAATAGGGGCAGTATTCGCAATTATAGCTGGATTTATTCATTGGTTCCCTCTTATAACAGGCTATACTTTAAATCAAACATGAACTAAAATCCACTTCATGGTAATATTTGTAGGAGTCAATCTTACATTCTTCCCTCAGCACTTCCTAGGTTTAGCAGGGATGCCCCGTCGATACTCTGACTACCCCGATGCATATACACTATGAAATACAGTCTCATCTATTGGCTCTATCATCTCACTTGTAGCCGTAATCATATTCCTATATATTATCTGAGAAGCATTCGCCGCAAAACGAGAAGTATTGATAACAGAGTTAACTTCAACTAATATTGAATGACTTCACGGATGTCCTCCTCCATATCATACATTTGAAGAACCCGCTTTCGTACGAACCCTGCCTGAATAACGAGAAAGGGAGGAATTGAACCCCCATATGATGGTTTCAAGCCACCTACATAACCACTCTGTCACTTTCTTATAAGACGCTAGTAAAAACATTACTCTGTCTTGTCGAGACAGTATTGCAAGTGAAACTCTTGCGTGTCTTTTATGGCACATTCCTCACAATTAGGCTTCCAAGATGCAGCATCCCCTCTAATAGAAGAACTACTTAAATTCCATGATCACGCCCTAATAGTAGTTATTCTTATTAGTGTACTTGTACTATATATTATTGTTACTATAGTATCTACCACATTAACTGATAAACTAATTTTAGACTCACAATTAATTGAAATTATCTGAACAATCATGCCTGCAATAGTTTTAGCAGCAATCGCCTTACCATCACTACGAATCTTGTACCTAATAGACGAAATTAATGACCCTCACCTAACAGTTAAAGCAATTGGCCATCAATGATACTGAAATTATGAATACTCCGACTATAAAGAATTGTCTTTTGACTCCTATATAATCCCCACCCAAGACCTAATGCCAGGCCAATTACGTCTTTTAGAAGTAGACCACCGAATAGTAATCCCAAGTAATTCCCCCGTTCGAGTACTAGTAACTGCCGAAGATGTCCTCCATTCCTGAGCAGTACCTAGTCTAGGTGTAAAAATAGATGCCGTTCCAGGACGACTAAACCAAACTACAATTTACGCTAATCGAACAGGCGTATTTTATGGTCAGTGCTCTGAAATCTGCGGGGCTAACCACAGTTTCATACCCATCGTAGTTGAATCTATTCCTCTTAACCATTTCAAAAACTGAACTACACTAATAATCGAAAACGAATCACTAGGAAGCTAATTCGGCAATAAGCGTTAGCCTTTTAAGCTAAAAATTGGTGCCTGCCACCCACCTCTAGTGACATGCCACAACTTAATCCTGGCCCATGACTTTTTATTTGACTATCTTCATGATTTATCTTCTTACTAACTATTCCACCTTTAGTGTTAATATTTAAGCCTAATAATCCAGTTAATACCTCCCAAATAACAAGCCCTCTAAACTCTTGAAACTGACCATGGCCCTAAATTGCTTCGACCAATTCATATTCCCAACCTACTTAGGGGTTCCGCTAATTGCCTTAGCAACCCTGGCACCAATGATTGTATTTCTAAAGCCTACTAAACAATGGCTTACCAGCCGTCTTACTACCCTACAAGCCTTTATTATTAATAATTCTGCCTATCAGCTATTTTCTCCACTAAGCTCAAAAGGCCATAGCTGAGCACTTCTAATTATTTCATTAATAATTTTCCTTATCACACTTAACCTATTAGGACTTTTACCTTACACCTTTACCCCTACGACCCAACTATCATTTAACTTAGCATTCGCAGTGCCCGCCTGACTAGCAACCGTCATTATTGGATTCCGAAAAAAACCTACACATACACTTGCTCACCTGCTCCCTGAAAGCACCCCAACCCTACTAATTCCTGTACTAATTATTATCGAAACAATTAGCTTACTCATCCGCCCACTAGCACTAGCAGTCCGACTTACAGCCAACCTAACAGCAGGCCACCTACTGATTCACCTAATATCCGTTGGACTATACACTATAATTTATTCACTACCATCTATAGTACTACCATTATCTATTCTCCTTATTCTATTATCTATTCTAGAAGTCGCCGTTGCAATAATCCAAGCCTATGTATTCGTGCTACTTTTAAGTCTATACTTGCAAGAAAACACATAATGGCCCATCAAACACACCCTTACCACATAGTTGACCCTAGCCCATGACCCCTTACAGGAGCTATTGCCGCCCTACTACTAACCTCAGGACTCGCCATATGATTCCACTTCCATACTATTATTTTACTAACACTAGGATTTATTCTTCTTGTACTAACAATAATCCAATGATGACGAGATGTAGTCCGGGAAGGAACCTTTCAAGGACACCATACTGCTCCCGTACAAAAAGGGCTTCGCTATGGGATGATCCTCTTTATTATTTCAGAAGTTTTATTCTTCATAGGTTTCTTCTGAGCTTTCTATCACTCAAGCCTCGCTCCAACCCCTGAATTAGGGGGAATATGACCCCCAGCAGGAATCACCCCTCTTAACCCTTTTGAAGTTCCCCTTCTAAATACAGCGGTCCTCCTTGCATCAGGAGTAACAGTAACCTGAGCCCACCATAGCATTATAGAAGGAAAACGAAATCAAGCAATTCAATCCCTACTACTAACAATTATTTTAGGGGCGTATTTCACATTTCTTCAAGCTATAGAATACTATGAAGCACCTTTTACAATTGCCGACGGAGTTTATGGCTCTACATTCTTTGTTGCAACTGGCTTCCATGGCCTACATGTTATTATTGGCTCAACTTTCCTTGCAGTCTGCCTTATTCGACAAATCTTATTTCACTTTACATCCACCCACCACTTCGGATTTGAAGCAGCTGCCTGATACTGACACTTTGTTGATGTAGTCTGATTATTCCTATATGTCTCTATTTACTGATGAGGATCTTAATCTTTCTAGTATTAATTTAGTACAAATGACTTCCAATCATTTAGTCTTGGTTAAACTCCAAGGAAAGATAATTAACCTACTCATAACAATAACTAGCATCTCTTTACTCCTATCAATTGTCCTAATACTTGTCGCATTCTGATTACCTGAAATAACTCCAGACTATGAAAAACTATCCCCCTATGAATGCGGATTTGATCCAATTGGCTCTGCCCGCCTTCCATTTTCGCTACACTTCTTTCTAGTTGCAATCCTATTCTTACTATTTGACTTAGAAATCGCACTCCTTTTTCCTCTCCCTTGAGCAGACCAGCTTTACTCTCCTACCTTAACCTTTATCTGAACCTCTGCCATCCTTATCCTTTTAACAGCTGGCCTGGCTTATGAATGAATTCAAGGAGGACTAGAGTGAGCTAAGTAAGCAGTTAGTTTAAAAAAACACTTGATTTCGACTCAATAGATTGTAGTTAGACCCTGCAACTGCTTGATGTCCCCTACCCAGTTCACCCTCTCTGCAATATTTATTCTAGGCCTGTCAGGACTTACTCTCCACCGGCGTCATTTATTATCTGCTTTACTGTGTCTAGAAGGTATAATATTATCATTATTTATACTACTAGCGGTTTGAGCTCTACAAATCAACACAACATCATTTTCAACAACCCCTATGCTACTACTAGCCTTTTCGGCCTGTGAAGCAGGAGCAGGACTAGCCCTACTAGTTGCAACAACACGAACGCATGGGTCCGACCGCCTTAAATCCCTCAACCTTCTTCAATGTTAAAAATCTTAGCCCCTACCCTAATACTAATACCACTTACATGATTGTCAAAGCCCTCATGACTATGACCCCTTTCACTAACTCATAGTCTTATTATTGCTACACTAAGTCTGACATGACTTAATAACATAACAGAGACCAATTACACCTACATAGGACAATATATAGCAACCGACAATCTATCCGCCCCTCTATTAACACTTACCTGCTGATTACTCCCTTTAATAATTATTGCAAGCCAAAATCATCTAAAAACAGAGCCTATCTCCCGACAACGAATTTATATTACACTCCTTATTCTACTACAATTCTTACTAATCCTAGCCTTCAGCTCAACCGAACTAATCCAATTTTATATTATATTTGAGGCAACATTAATTCCAACACTTATTATTATTACCCGATGAGGTAATCAAATAGAACGGCTTAGTGCTGGAATATACTTTATATTCTATACACTACTTAGCTCCCTCCCTTTACTAATTGCACTACTATTTATCCAAACTAAAACAGGGTCCCTATCAATACCCCTCACACAATTCTACTATCCCCTAATCCCACAACATAATTTACTCTGACTTGCCTGTCTTATAGGATTTCTAGTTAAAATACCACTATATGGCCTACACCTTTGATTACCTAAAGCCCATGTAGAAGCCCCCGTAGCAGGCTCAATAATCCTTGCTGCTGTATTACTAAAACTAGGGGGGTACGGAATAATGCGAATGTCCACCCTTATCGAACCCCTTACAAAAACTCTAAGTAGCCCCTTTATTGCCTTAGCAATGTGAGGCATTATCATAACAGGACTAACCTGCCTTCAACAAATAGACCTTAAATCACTGATCGCATATTCATCAGTAGGCCATATAGGATTAGTAGTAGCCGGCATCCTAGCTCAAACTTCATGAGGACATTCAGGAGCCCTTATTTTAATAATCGCCCATGGTTTAACTTCTTCCGCATTATTCTGCTTAGCCAACACTAACTATGAGCGCACACACAGCCGAGTAATATACTTAGCCCGAGGCCTACAAATAATTTTTCCACTAATGGCAACCTGGTGATTTATATTTACACTTGCAAATCTCGCATTACCCCCACTACCAAATTTAATAGGAGAACTTACAGTTATTATTACTATATTTAACTGATCATGATGGACTCTTATTTTTACCGGTTTGGGAACCCTAATTACAGCAGCCTACTCAATTCACATATATATTTCGAGTCAACGAGGTCCTATTTCTTCACATGTTACAACCCTAGAGCCCACTCAGATTAAAGAGCACTTACTACTCTTCCTACATCTACTACCCCTACTTCTTCTAATTTGTAAACCAGAGATCATCTCATACTGACCTTACTGTAGAAATAGTTTAATTTAAAACCCCAGATTGTGATTCTGTTGACAGAGGTTAAAATCCTTTTTTCCACCGAGAGAGGTTAGATAACAATAAGAACTGCTAATTCTTTCCCCCTAGGTTTAATTCCCAGGCTCACTCGAAAACTATTAAAGGATAACAGTGAATCCGTTGGTCTTAGGAACCAAAAACTCTTGGTGCAAATCCATGTAATAGTTGTGACAATCAATATCCATGATACCATTCCCGAAGTAATCATTTCCTGCTTTATAACCCTCCTACTAGTTCTATTAATTGCAATCCTTGGATTCCCCTTAATCACCACCAAAATAAAATATGATAAAGCACTATTTATTACAAAAACAGTCAAACTTGCTTTTCTACTTAGCCTAGCCCCCCTTTTCTTATTCTTTGAGTCAGACACTGAGTCTATAACAAGTCTATGACACTGATTTCACTTAGGTACACTCTCTATTTCCACTAGCTTTAATCTAGATCTTTATACTGCCATTTTTATCCCAGTTGCACTATATGTTACTTGATCCATCCTTCAATTCGCCCTTTGATATATAGAAAGTGATCCTAATATTGACCAATTTTTCAAGTACCTATTAATCTTTTTAATTTCAATGATTATTTTAGTCACCGCTAACAACATATTCCAGCTATTCGTTGGTTGAGAAGGGGTTGGTATTATGTCTTTTCTTCTTATCAGCTGATGGCATGCACGCCCAGACGCTAATACAGCTGCCCTTCAAGCAATCTTATATAACCGAGCCGGGGATATCGGCCTTATTCTTACAATAGCTTGAATAGCCAAAAACATTAATTCATGAGAAATTAATGATATCTTCTCGAACCTAATAAACTTTGATACAACCATTCCTGCAATTGGTCTAATTATTGCCGCTACTGGAAAATCAGCACAATTTGGACTACACCCATGACTACCCGCCGCAATAGAAGGCCCAACTCCTGTATCTGCCCTACTTCACTCTAGCACTATAGTTGTTGCAGGAATTTTCCTACTAATTCGATTTTATCCTGTAATTGGCCATAGCAAAGCCGCTCTTACAATCTGTTTATGTCTTGGAGCCCTAACCACACTATTCACTGCCACTTGTGCCCTTACACAAAATGATATTAAAAAAATTATTGCCTTCTCAACATCAAGTCAATTAGGACTGATAATAGTTACAATTGGCCTTGGCCAACCACATTTGGCTTTTTTACATATCTGTACCCATGCGTTCTTTAAAGCCATACTATTCATATGCTCAGGCGCTATTATTCATAGCTTTAATAACGAACAAGACATCCGAAAAATAGGAGGAGTACAACACCTGACCCCACTAACCGCATCTTGCTTAACATTAGGAAGTTTAGCGTTAACAGGGACCCCTTTCTTATCAGGATTCTTCTCTAAAGACGCTATTATTGAAGCTTTAAATACTTCTAACATCAACGCCTGAGCCCTAGCTCTAACCCTACTAGCCACGTCATTTACAGCAGTCTATAGTCTACGAATCACATTTTATGTAGCAATAGGACTACCACGGTTTAACCCTCTATCCCCTATCAATGAAAATAACCCTAATCTTAGCGCAGCCCTTCAACGACTTGCATGAGGAAGTATTATCTTTGGCTTTATCATTACAAGCCTTCTAAATCCATATAACACCCCTATCTTGACAATAACCATAACAGTAAAACTAGCCGCCCTCACAGTAACCCTCTTAGGAGTAATTATTGGTCTTGAGCTATCCAAAACTACTGCTAAACAAATTAAAATATTTCCATCCGCCCGCCCACACTTCATAACTCTTCTAGGATTCTTTCCACTAATTACTCACCGCCTAATGCCCAAATCAATTATTCTCCTTGGACAAATTATTTCTCATCAAATAATTGATCAGATCTGATTAAAATCTTCTGGGCCAAAAACAATAATAAAATCAAACACCTCTTTAGCCAAGTACACGAGCACAATTCAACGAGGAGTTATCAAAATTCATCTCACCACCTTCTTACTTACCCTAACCCTTATAACCCTATTATTTTGAATGTATGTCTAAACTGACCGCAAAGAGCCCCGACTCATTCCACGAGTTAACTCTAAAACCGCAAACAGGGTTAATAAAAGTATTCACCCGCTCACAATCAATAAAACATAACCATAAGAATACATTACCGCTAAACCACTAACATCTACCGGAGAAATAATAAAGCCTACTAACTCAATATCCCCTCACCAACCTTCACTATCCCAATAATTCAGTACCTTTACAAAGGCTAATACAATAATAGCAGTATAAGATATACTATAAAATAATACATGAGGGCTCCCTAGACTATTAGGATATGGATCCGCAGCTAAGGCCGAAGTATATGCAAACACAACTAATATTCCGCCTAAATAAATCAAAAACAATACCAAAGATAAAAAAGTCCCCCCATAACCAACCAAAACTACACATCCTGCCCCCGCCACTATTACTAATCCTAAAGCTGCAAAATACGGCGAAGGATTAGAAGCCACTGCTACCAATCCTAAAACTAATATAAACAATGCAATATATATTATAAACATCATAATTCCTATCTGGACTTTAACCAAAACCGATGGACTGAAAAACCACTGTTGTTATTCAACTACAGGAACTTATGGCAAGCTTGCGCAAATCCCACCCACTCTTAAAAATTATAAATAATGCTTTAATTGATCTCCCTGCTCCTGCTAACATCTCAGTTTGGTGAAATTTTGGCTCCCTACTAGGCTTGTGCTTAGCAACTCAAATTTTAACAGGATTATTCCTAGCTATACACTATACGGCGGATATCTCCATAGCATTCTCTTCAGTAGCACATATCTGTCGAGATGTAAACTATGGATGACTAATCCGCAACCTCCACGCCAACGGCGCTTCCTTCTTTTTTATTTGTATCTATATACACATCGGGCGAGGGTTATACTATGGCTCTTACCTATATAAAGAAACCTGAAATACAGGAGTAATTCTCCTTCTCCTAGTCATAGCAACTGCCTTCGTTGGATATGTTCTCCCTTGAGGGCAGATGTCATTTTGAGGTGCAACAGTAATTACAAACCTCCTATCAGCCATTCCTTATATTGGGGGGACCCTCGTGCAATGAATCTGGGGCGGCTTCTCAGTAGACAACGCAACTTTAACCCGATTCTTTGCATTCCACTTTCTTCTTCCATTTATCATTGCCGCAGTTGTAATGCTTCACCTATTATTCCTTCATGAAACAGGATCTAATAATCCCTTAGGCCTAAACTCCAATGTGGATAAAATTCCATTCCACCCCTACTTTTCATTCAAGGACCTGTTAGGGTTTGCAGTAATAATAGCATTACTGTCATCACTAGCATTATTTTTCCCTAATGCTCTAGGAGACCCTGACAACTTCACTCCCGCCAACCCATTAGTCACACCCCCTCATATTAAACCAGAGTGATACTTCCTATTTGCCTATGCAATTCTCCGCTCAATCCCTAACAAACTAGGAGGTGTCCTCGCACTACTATTTTCAATCCTTGTATTAATAGTTGTTCCCTTCCTCCATACCTCAAAACATCGAGCCATAACATTCCGCCCATTATCTCAAACACTATTCTGAACACTTATTGCAGATGTAATAATCCTTACATGAATTGGCGGAATGCCCGTAGAAGAACCCTATATTATTATTGGACAAATCGCATCAGTACTTTACTTCGCTATCTTCCTGATCCTTATGCCACTCGCAGGATGACTAGAAAATAAGATACTTAACCTATAAGCATCAGTAGCTCAGCACAGAGCATTGGTCTTGTAAGCCAAAGGCCGGAGGTTTAACCCCTCCCTGCTGCTCAGAAAAAGGAAACTCAAATTCCTACCCCTAGCCCCCAAAGCTAGAATTCTATATTAAACTATTTTCTGACTGGACATATACCAAAGTACCCTC